TCAATAAAGAGAAGTATTTGAAAAATCGATTCAAGAACAAAATGGAATCGCGTTAGTAACAGCGAGAACGGCCTTTCCAGCCGAGATAAAGGCTTTTCCGGCCAATTTAAAAAGATACAGCATAATCAAAAAAAAAATAAGAAATAGAAACAGCTTAATGATAAACCGTTTAAAATAAAAAATACGGAATGTCCTGAAATGAAAATGGGCGAGTCGACCGCTAGACCTACGAGTCTTAGAGCAAGAAAGAAATAGGTTTACTCTTTCTTTACTTGAATCAAAATTCCAATCCGAACTCAACCGAAGATTGAGGTTTTGCTCTAAAAATCCCAAAATCTAGATTTGATTATCGTGTCTTAAGAAAAAAAAAAGAATCGGCAAAGAGTAAATCTTTTTTTTTATTGAATGTGTTCATTCATTTTAACTACTTTTTCATATTTTATCATATTCTATCAATTATCCATTTTGACTCTACCTTCCCGGAGTTCATTCTCCGGGGAACTCCATTTAAATTATTCCTGCGGATTCTTTCCAATCGACTTCTTTTACGATCTCGTTGGAAATAATAGAAATGGAATTCCTATTTGATATAGCTATTTGTGCAAGTATTTTACGATTAAGAAGCAACTGTCTCTTGTACAGATCGTGTATTAATCTACTATAACTATAGGATACCCCCCTTTCGCGCATTACTGCGTTTATTCGAGTAATCCACAAACGACGAAAGTTTCTCTTTTGCCTATCCCTATCCCGATGTGCTGAATCCAAAGCTCTTATTTTCTGTTGACTCATTGTTCGAGTAAGTCTTGAATGAGCCCCTTGAAAGCTTGATACAAAGGAACGCACTTTTGTTCTACGTCTCCGAGCTATAGATCCCCGTTTAGTTCTGGTCATTGAATAAATGAAACTTTGGCGAATAACGAATTCATTTCCCCTCTTTCAGTTATTCTTTGTCCCTTTTCTAGTCTATTAATAACAAAACAGGTTTTTCCAATGTATAAACTAAAAATTCCAATGGCTTTGGCTACTCTAACCTTCCCGACCACAATTTTTTCTTTTTTCTAGGCATTTCACTTCGAAATAGGAAGTTGGATTCTATTAGGTATCAAAAATAGAATCAATAAAAAAGAAATAGATAAAGAAATAGTGGATTCCATCGTTTCTATGGTTACTTCTTAAACGGTGAGGTCTTCTCTATACACCGGAGCCTTTATTTAAATTGAAATTATTTCAATTTAAATTGAATCCATCTTATTGGGAACTTGTATAGTTCCCATTCTTTGGCTCTACCCATGAATTAGCCAGTAATAGGTCTTTCACAACGAGATCTACCTATACAGTAACGGTATTTTATTATGAAGGTTGGCTGGGTAGCTGACCCTATTAGTCCGTTCTTGCAAGGGGCATAATCTTTCTTTTTTTAACTAAGATTTCCTCCGCTTAATGGATAACCATTTTCTACCAATGGAGAATTGCTTCTCATCTTAAATTGAGGTGATTGGGTTTGCACCAATGGAAACCATAAATTTCATACACAATAAGGGATATGATAGATTTTCTTATTTTGAGATAGTGAATGGAGTTCACTTTTACATTCTATCCTATTCATCGGGATGGATCATTGATACTGGAAAATTGGGTTTCTTTCTTTTGTCCCAGCTCATGATCTGAACGAGTCGCACATACACCCTAGTACATGTTCCTCGACGCTGAGGGCATCCCCGAAGAGCGGGGGCTTTTGTGACATTTCTGATTGGCTGTCTTGTATTTCTAATAAGTTGTTTAATAGTTGGCATGTTGAATCGTATACATAATGGGCTGGTTTAGATCGATCCTAACCAGATGATTATGAATGGCTTGTTTTCTTTTATTTAATATTCTATTAAACTTGGTTAAGAAGGGAAAATCTCAAATGGCCGCTTGCGCACACTCGGGTTTTGACGAAATTCAAGCTTGCCACTCGCTACAAGATCAACAATTCCATAATCTTTGGCTTCTTGTGCTGACATAAAAATATCTCTTTCCAGGTCTATCTCTACAACCCAAAGGGGTTGGCCCGTTATTTTTGCATAAGCCTCTCCGACCAACGCACGCAGGCGACAGAATTCCTTTATTTCGAGGAAAGTTTCTCCCGTTGGTGTCTCAAAAGGAAAAGTATTAGGTTGATGGATCATTATCCTACTGTGAGGGAATGCTATACGTTGGGTAAATGTTCCTCCGGCCACGATCAAAGATGCCATTGAGGCGCATTCTCCGATACTCAATGTATGCATCGTTGGTGGCAAATATACCAGCATATCAAAAATAGCGAATCCATCTACCATGGATCCGCCGAGAGAGGATATAAAGAAATACAGATCGTTTACCTCACCCTCCAAACTGAGAAATACCATAAGACCTACAATTTGATTTGAGAGTTCGGTATCAATCTCTTGGACTATAAAAAGGAATCCCCTTCGATAAAGTCCGTTGTATACGTCAACCCAAGACGCTTCTTCGT